ATCAAAAATACAGTCATTTGTGGGTTCAATGCGAAAATTGTTATGGATTAAATTATAAGAAATTTTTTAAATCAAAAATGAATCTTTGTGAACAATGTGGATATCATTTGAAAATGAGTAGTTCTGATAGAATCGAACTTTTGATTGATTCGGGTACTTGGGAGCCTATGGATGAAGACATGGTCTCTCTGGATCCCATTGAATTTCATTCGGAGGAGGAGCCTTATAAAAATCGTATCGATTCTTATCAAATAAAGACAGGATTAACCGAGGCTATTCAAACAGGTATAGGGCAATTAAACGGTATTAACGTAGCAATTGGGGTTATGGATTTTCAGTTTATGGGGGGTAGTATGGGATCCGTAGTTGGGGAGAAAATTACCCGTTTGATTGAATACGCCACTAAAGAATTTCTACCTCTTATTATAGTGTGTGCTTCCGGAGGGGCACGCATGCAAGAAGGAAGTTTGAGCTTGATGCAAATGGCTAAAATATCTGCTGCTTTATATGATTATCAATCAAATCAAAAGTTATTCTATGTACCAATCCTTACATCTCCTACTACCGGCGGGGTGACAGCTAGTTTTGGTATGTTGGGGGATATCATTATTGCCGAACCCGATGCCTACATTGCCTTTGCGGGTAAAAGAGTAATTGAACAAACATTAAATAAAACAGTACCCGAAGGTTCACAATCGGCTGAGTATTTATTCCAGAAGGGCTTATTCGATCTAATCGTACCACGTAATCCTTTAAAAAGCGTTCTGAGTGAGTTATTTCAACTCCACACTTTCTTTCCTTTGAATCAAAATTAGAACATGAAGTTGAATTATTTTGAGCAAACAAGTAATTAGTTTATCGGAATAATAGAATTTTTTCTATACCTTACGATAATCCTATTTTGACTAAGAATCCCTGCTGGATGGGATTCTAACAAACCCTTTAATATATAAAACTAAATAAATAATATATAAAACTAAATAAATAGAATCTAATTCATTTTTAAGAAACTTTTTGCTTAGTAAATTAAATTTGAAGACAAGAGAAAAAAATGAATCAAATAATATCTCATCCATATCCTTTCAAATCTTTCATGTAGAGGGATGAAAAACTACATTATATACTCATTTAGAATTAGAATAGATTAGAGAGATATTAAGTAATAATAATTCCAATTTAGAATTATCAAATTATACTTATAATAAGATATAAGATATCTTTATATATAATATCTTTATATTCTATAAATATAAAATCTAAATAATAATAACAGGTACAAATAGTAAAGCGAGGTACCCATTCTATGACAACTCTTAACTTTCCCTCTGTTTTGGTCCCTTTAGTAGGCCTAGTATTTCCGGCAATCGCAATGGCTTCTTTATTTCTTCATGTTCAAAAAAACAAGATTGTTTAGAGCCGAGGGCACAAAATCTCATTTTTAAACTGACGCTTGTATCATAACACAGATATCCTTTTAGCAAAATATGGTATAAGCGTCTTCCGACGAAAATCTCCCAAAATGCTATATTCTAGCTATTTTCAAATAGACCCGAATTGGCGGACGGCTGAATTGTAAAGTTGGTCTATCTATATGCATGTGGCTATCTTTAGTGAGATCATACGAAGGGTATGTTATTAGTTTAGATCTAACCAATTTAATGAATTACTCCTAAAGGTTCACATCAAACTAGTGCTAGTTGATGCGAGTTACTTCGGAAACAAAAGGACTAAAGTAAAATTCATTTGGGGTATTCTCTCAATTCCAAAAAAAAGCAACTGGATCAAGTATGAGTTGTCGATCAGAACATATATGGATAGAACCTATAACAGGGGCTCGAAAAACAAGTAATTTCTGCTGGGCTGTTATCCTTTTTTTAGGTTCATTAGGATTCTTGTTGGTTGGAACCTCGAGTTATCTTGGTAGAAATTTGATATCTTTATTTCCGTCTCAGGAAATCGTTTTTTTTCCACAAGGAATTGTGATGTCTTTCTATGGGATCGCGGGTCTTTTTATTAGCTCTTATTTGTGGTGCACAATTTCGTGGAATGTAGGTAGTGGTTATGATCGATTTGATAGAAAAGACGGAATAGTGTGTATTTTTCGTTGGGGATTTCCTGGAAAAAATCGTCGGGTCTTCCTCCGATTTCTTATAAAAGATATTCAGTCCGTCAGAGTAGAAGTTAAAGAGGGTATTTATGCTCGTCGTGTCCTTTATATGGATATCAAAGGCCAGGGAGCCATTCCATTGACTCGTACTGATGAGAATTTTACTCCACGGGAAATGGAACAAAAAGCTGCTGAATTGGCCTATTTCTTGCGTGTACCAATTGAAGTGTTTTAAGAAATGAGCCGACAAATGCATGCTTTCTCAGCAGGAGGGCAAAAACGCAAGAATCCTCTTTTTCTATAACATAACTTAATTGAAATTTCTTCAGAACATCCATTCGAGTCAAAGCAGACATATATGGAACAATTAAAAAAAAATAATAATAAAAAAGAGTGAATAGATTCATAGATTCGATAACTTGTAATAGAACTGATGCGTGAGAGAAATATTAGATTACATAAAGTCGACGAATAAGATTCATTAACAATTCACAGATGAAAAAATGGCAAAAAAGAAAACATTAACTCCTCTTTTCTATCTTGCATCTATAGTATTTTTGCCTTGGTGGATTTCGCTCTCATTTCAAAAAAGTCTGGAATCATGGATTACAAATTGGTGGAATACTAGGCAATCCGAAACTTTTTTGAATGATATTGAAGAAAATAGTATTCTAGAAAAATTCAAAGAATTAAAGGAACTCCTCCTCTTAGAGGAAATGATCAAGGAATACTCGGAGACACATCTACAAAACCTTCGTATAGGAATTCACAAAGAAACAATCCAATTAATCAAGATACACAATGAGGGTCGTATTCATACGATTTTGCACTTCTCGACAAATATAATCTGTTTCATTATTCTAAGTGGTTATTCTATTTTGGGTAATAAAGAACTTGTTATTCTTAACTCTTGGGCTCAGGAATTCCTATATAACTTAAGTGACACAATAAAAGCTTTTTCTCTTCTTTTATTAACTGATTTATGTATCGGATTTCATTCGCCCCATGGTTGGGAACTGCTGATTGGCTTTGTCTACAAGGATTTTGGATTTGTTCATAATGATCAAATTATATCTGGCCTTGTTTCCACTTTTCCAGTCATTCTAGATACAATTTTAAAATATTGGATTTTCCGTTATTTAAATCGCGTATCTCCGTCACTTGTAGTGATTTATCATTCAATGAATGACTGAAAAATTATCTACCTAATCTAATTATAATGTTTCTTATTACTTTGCAGTTGTACATAAGCAAAGCATTGAAAAAAACTTTATATTTCTACCCATCTCGGAGATTCATCCTATATTCCTATATATTAATCCAGTCAAATTATTATTATTCCAGTAAATAACAGAATCGTGGATAGGAAACTCCATTAGTGACCTACCCCAATTTATTGTAGAAATTTTCGGGATCAATGGTTGGACCATGCAAACTAGAAATACTTTTTCTTGGATAAAGGAACAGATTACTCGATCTATTTCCATATCGCTCATGATATATATCATAACTCGTACATCCATTTCAAATGCATATCCCATTTTTGCACAGCAGGGTTATGAAAATCCACGAGAAGCCACTGGACGTATTGTATGCGCCAATTGCCATTTAGCTAATAAACCAGTGGATATTGAGGTTCCGCAAGCGGTACTTCCCGATACTGTATTTGAAGCAGTTGTTCGAATTCCCTATGATATGCAACTGAAACAAGTTCTTGCTAATGGTAAAAAGGGGGGTTTGAATGTAGGGGCTGTTCTTATTTTACCAGAGGGTTTTGAATTAGCCCCTCCCGATCGTATTTCCCCCGAGATAAAAGAAAAGATGGGCAATCTGTCTTTTCAGAGTTATCGCCCCAACCAAAAAAATATTCTTGTCATAGGCCCTGTTCCTGGTCAGAAATATAGTGAAATCACCTTTCCTATTCTTTCCCCCGACCCCGCTACTAAGAAAGACATTCACTTCTTAAAATATCCTATATACGTAGGCGGAAACAGAGGAAGGGGCCAAATTTATCCTGATGGGAGCAAGAGTAACAATACAGTTTATAATGCTACAGCATCAGGTATAGTAAGCAAAATCCTACGAAAAGAAAAGGGGGGATACGAAATAACCATAGCGGATGCATCCGATGGACGTCAAGTGGTTGATATTATCCCTCCGGGGCCAGAACTTCTTGTTTCAGAAGGTGAATCTATCAAATTGGATCAACCGTTGACAAGTAATCCTAATGTGGGCGGATTTGGTCAGGGAGATGCAGAAATAGTACTTCAAGATCCATTACGTGTACAAGGTCTTTTGTTCTTCTTCGCATCTGTGATTTTGGCACAAATCTTTTTGGTTCTTAAAAAGAAACAGTTCGAGAAGGTTCAATTGTCCGAAATGAATTTCTAGACTGGCGTATTTATCAACATCAAGTTTGTAAAAAGCATTAGCAATTATCTATGATAAAAAATGAAATTAGAAAAAGAATTTTGTTCTTTTAGACTCTTTTTCTATGAGATGCCGGGAATTCCTTGTACGACATTCCTAGACATAGTATATAGAAAGACTATTTGACTTGACCCCTTCTTTTTTTTTTTTCAAAATTGGGCTATGTTGCTATTGTCAGATTGAAATGTAAAAAATGCATTTCATTCTAATACATTTCACTTTGGCTAGATCCTATCCAAAAGTAAACGGGAAATAGAACGGATAAATATAAATGAAGGGAGCAAATATTTCTGGGAGGGTTTATTCGTCTTCCTAGTCTTCGACACAAGAAAAGGGGTGTGAAAAATCCTTTTCTTGTGTCGAAATAATAATGATTCTTTATACTGTTCGTCAAACATTCCTAGTGTTAGTTTCTGTTTTTTACAGATGTATCAGAACGTTTTTTGGAGTTATTGCGTATTGT